TGTAAGTTTTACCGGGTACGCCTTATATACCGCTTTTGGGCAACCTTCCCAACAACTAAGAGATCCATTCGAAGAACACGGGGACTAGTTGAAGTAATGAGCCTCCCAACATTGGGAGGCTCATTACTTCAATTGAGATAATGACAACTCATTTCACTTTTTAGTTGGAACTTTAGGCGGTTCTCGAAAAAAGATAGCGAAAAAAATTATCCCTAGAGTCGAGACTAAAAGGAATGTATAAACCAATGCTTCCATAGATTCGATCGTGGTTTACAATTATAGCTTCCCTACCTGTTTGTTTTTTCTTTTTTTTTTGGGGGGGGGGACCCCCTTGACAGAGCAAGAGTTAAAAAAGCGGTAATTCAAATCCACTGCGGTACTCTATATAAAATTCCCCCCAAAAAGAAAATAGAGGGGAAAGATACCAAAGCAGTCCTGTATCAGACTGGCTGTCTTCTTGTAGTTGGATCCCCAAGTTTTTGGAATGCTCCAAACTCTACTTGAGCATCCAAATCTGGGTCAATACCAGCAAAAACATCTCTGAACAAGGTTCTAGCACCATGCCAAATGTGTCCAAAGAAGAAGAGCAAAGCAAACGAAGCATGCCCAAAAGTAAACCAACCCCTTGGACTGCTACGAAAAACACCATCGGATTTCAAAGTCGCACGATCTAATTCAAAAATTTCACCCAATTGAGCGCGTCTAGCATATTTTTTCACAGTAGCAGGATCACTATAACTGACTCCATTGAGTTCACCGCCGTAGAACTCAACGGTTACACCTACTTGTTCAACACTATACTTCGATTCTGCCCTTCTAAAAGGAACATCAGCTCTAACAATTCCATCGCCGTCTACCAAAACGACTGGAAATGTTTCAAAAAAAGTAGGCATACGACGTACAAAAAGCTCACGGCCTTCTTTATCTCTAAAGATAGGGTGTCCTAACCATCCAACCGCTATTCCATCTCCGTTATCCATTGAGCCTGCCCTGAATAATCCTCCTTTTGCCGGATTATTGCCGATATAATCATAAAAAGCTAATTTTTCAGGAATTTTAGACCAGGCTTCTGATAAACTTTGATTTTCGGCTAGCCCAGCGCTAATTCTTCGATATATCTCTTGCTGGAAGTAACCCTGATCCCATTGATAGCGAGTCGGGCCAAATAATTCGATGGGGGTAGTTGCTGAACCATACCACATAGTTCCAGCAACAACAAAAGCTGCAAAAAAGACAGCTGCGATACTACTGGAAAGTACGGTTTCAATATTTCCCATACGCAATCCTTTGTATAGACGTTGTGGCGGTCGGACGCTAAGATGGAATAAACCCGCTAATATGCCCAATGTACCTGCTGCAATATGATGAGAAGCTATTCCTCCCGGAACAAAAGGATCAAACCCTTCCACGCCCCACGACGGATTTACAGGTTGTACTTTTCCCGTTAGTCCATAAGGATCGGACACCCATATTCCGGGACCATACAAGCCTGTTACATGAAATGCACCAAAACCAAAGCAAGCCACCCCGGAGAGAAATAAATGAATTCCAAAGATCTTGGGCAAATCCAAAGAAGGTTTTCCTGTCCGTTCATCACAAAATATTTCTAGATCCCAATAGACCCAATGCCAGATAGCTGCCAAAAAGCATAAGCCAGAAAACACAATATGTGCCCCAGCTACACCCTCGTAACTCCAAATTCCCGGATTCGTTACAGTCCCTCCTGTGATACTCCAACCTCCCCATGAATTGGTTATTCCTAACCGAGTCATGAAGGGAATAACGAACATACCCTGTCTCCACATTGGATCAAGAACAGGATCAGAAGGATCAAAAACTGCTAATTCATACAGAGCCATCGAGCCCGCCCAACCAGCAACCAGAGCTGTATGCATTATATGAACGGAAAGCAACCGGCCGGGATCATTCAATACAACGGTATGAACACGATACCAAGGCAAACCCATGGAAAATACCCCTTTATCAAAGAAAAATAGACACTACGTAACTTTATTGCATTGAAAAAAACTATACTATGACTATCCTATGGACCTCCCTTGTTCGGTGGATTATTTCCTAAGAAGGGCTAGGTTACTATTTATTCTATTCTGTTTGTAATAATGGAATAATTCTGTTCGTAGGAACAAAGAGAAGCAGATTTATTCTATACTCGATAAGTACCAATACGCAATGGGGGGTTGGTACCATTTTCTATGAGTAAATGTTTATCATTAGAAGGACTTATTCGTAAAAATTTTCCTTTATTTATTTTGTCTTTCTTTCTAAATTTTTCTAATTTATGGATAAAATAAATATGATAAAGCCAATATTATAAAGACAATAAAACCATATTGTTACGTTTCCACATCAAAGTGAAATATAGTATTTAGTTCTTTTTTCTTTCAATTCATGCCTATTGGTGTTCCAAAAGTACCTTTCCGCAGTCCTGGAGAGGAAGATGCATCTTGGGTTGACGTATAGTGCGACTTGTCAGATATAT